TTATATTAGTTAAAAGTATAAAAGTATAATAGAAAGAATCGCATATTATCGAACAATTTGACAGACAAAATTCCTAAAACCACTCAACTCTTAGAATATAGAAATATAGAAGAAGGAACAGATTTAGGAATAATTCATAATCCCTACATTATCTTTGAAACAAATGAAAAGAATCTATTAGGTTTGTTGTTTCGTTAACAAATGATTATTCAGAGGACTTCTACAAATACTTAAGATCAATAAAAGAATAGGTCCTAGATCCATGCGACTTAAGATTAGGTATACCAAAGCAAAAAAAAAAGTTTTAACTCTTTGATCATGAACAGGAAAAATATTATATGTAATTCGTAATTCATTCATGAAAGTGGATGAAGAGAGATGGGTATTTGATCCGAGATTTGACAAATACCAATTAGGTCCGTTTGAATGAATTATTTTATTGTGTTTATTTTATTGTTCCTACTAATACTCAAATTTATATACAAAACAAAAATGGAATGTATTAGGGCTATACGGACTCGAACCGTAGACATTCTCGGTAAAACAGATAAAACTGATTATTATCGAAATGATTCGAACTGTTTCAAAGACCCAACATGCATTTTGTTGCATTGGGCTCTTTCATCAACTGATGTAAAGATCAGTTAGTCCACCATCTTTTTTCTTTAGAGGAATATAAGAAGATAATGAGATGGCTCCATGTGCTCTGATTCATTATTTGTATCCTGATCTAGGAGCAATACCAAAGTGTTTCAAAGAAGGGTGACCTTTCTTTAGGTATGCCTTCGGCCTAGATCAACCTAAGTGAAATGCAGTCTCTATCGCTCCGCTGCAAGAGTAAAATATGAGACTTCATACACCTCAAAGCTCATAGGATGAAAAGAGGTTCTTTTGAGATCCTTATACTCATTATACCTGGCATTGAATGGACTGGGCATTTACCTTAAAATGGCGGGTTCTATTTGATTTGGCACCGGAATTCGCACCCGAACCGGATCAAACCAAATTTGTCAGGCTATTTTTCTCTTGTTCTCTCGAATCTACGGAGTAAGACATCGACTTCTCAAAAAGATCAATTACGGTCATTGCATAATGGGCTCCCTTGAAAAACATTGGCGCACGTGTAAACGAGGTGCTCTACCTAACTGAGCTATAGCCCTTGTCATAACCATTTTAACATATAGACAATTTCTTGTCAAGAAGGGTATCCCACATGATAACTCTCTGATCCGTTTATTTTTATTGGTAAAAGAAAAGATTGATATTGCTTAGAAAAAATATTTTACCTATAATCCATCGAAGTGATGGAGACCCTTTTTGTGGTTATAAATGACCTACTTAACTCAGTGGTTAGAGTATTGCTTTCATACGGCGGGAGTCATTGGTTCAAATCCAATAGTAGGTAGAACTTATTAGATACCGGATTCCGTGGTATCTAATAAGTTTTTCTACCCATCCTATTCTTTCATTCTATCATCAGATTAATCTAATTAGACTTCATTGTATTCAATTTGTGGAATCAATATGTAGTGTGTAGTGTATAATAAATAACTCTTTTTATTTTGATTGAATGTATTGACTACTAATAGGAAATCACTTTGACAGCTTCTACTCGTGTCCTAGCTCGTCTGAGAGCTAGATTTGCCTCAATTGCTTGTCTCTTACCCTCAGCTCTACTCAAGTTAGCTTCAGCTATTTCAAGAGTTTGTTGAGCTTCTTGCGGATCAATGTCAGTACTAATTTCGGCACCATTTCCTAAAATGGTGATCTCATTATTACTTATTCTAGCGAAACCGCCCATAAGAGCTACCGTTAACCATTGATCGTTTAGCCGTATTCTCAAAAGACCTATATCTACAGCCGTAGCAATGGGGGCATGGTTTGGTAATACTCCAATTTGTCCGCTATTAGTAGATAAAATAATCTCTTTCACTTTGGAATCCCAAATCATTCGATTAGGAGTCAGTACACAAAGATTTAAGGTCATTTCTTCAATTTGCTCTCCTCTTCTAAGTTAATAGCTTTCGCGGTAGCTTCATCGATATTACCCACCAAATAAAAGGACTGCTCGGGAAGACCGTCTAATTCTCCGGAAAGGATGAATTTAAACCCTCGAATTGTTTCTGCGAGACCGACATATTTCCCTGGAGAACCAGTAAATACTTCTGCAACAAAGAAGGGTTGGGATAAGAAACGCTCAATCTTGCGTGCTCTTGCTACAGTTAAACGATCTTCTTCGGATAATTCGTCCAACCCAAGGATAGCTATAATGTCCTGAAGTTCTTTGTAACGTTGTGAAGTTTGCTTAACCCTTTGCGCAGTTTCATAATGTTCTTCGCCAACGATCCGAGGTTGTAACATAGTTGACGTTGAATCCAAGGGATCTACTGCTGGATAAATACCTTTGGCAGCTAATCCTCTTGATAATACGGTAGTAGCATCTAAATGTGCAAATGTCGTGGCAGGAGCAGGGTCGGTCAAATCATCCGCGGGTACATAA